ATGGTATGCATTTTCGTGTACTAGCTAAAGCATTACGTATGTCTGGTGGAGATCATGTTCACGGTGGTACAGTAGTGGGTAAACTGGAGGGGGAACGTGAGATGACTTTGGGTTTTGTTGATTTGTTACGTGATGATTTTATTGAAAAAGATCGAAGTCGTGGTATTTTTTTCACTCAAGACTGGGTCTCTATGCCAGGTGTTCTGCCCGTGGCTTCAGGGGGTATTCATGTTTGGCATATGCCTGCCCTAACCGAAATCTTTGGGGATGATTCCGTACTACAGTTCGGTGGAGGAACTTTAGGGCACCCTTGGGGAAATGCACCCGGTGCAGTAGCTAATCGGGTGGCTTTAGAAGCATGTGTACAAGCTCGTAATGAGGGACGCGATCTTGCTCGTGAAGGTAATGAGATTATTCGTGAAGCTAGCAAATGGAGCCCTGAGCTAGCCGCTGCTTGTGAAATATGGAAAGAGATCACATTCGAGTTCGAGCCAGTGGATAAGCTAGATATATAGACAAAATAAGCGCGTATAATTCAGCAATTCCTGTTTGTTCTCCTAATTGATTGCAATGAAACTTGGCCCAATCTTTTCCTCAAAAAAAGAAAGATTGGGCCAAATCGGATAAAGAATAAACATCTTATACTAATACTATACTATGAACTATGAGGGTCTTTGTGTATTTACATATATCTTTTTTTATATGTACAGACCTTACGATATACAATACAATATACAAGTATATACAAAATCTAAACATAAGAAAATAAGATCGAAGGAAGACTAAACAACTTATCTATTCTATTATTTATTGTTGGAGCCATAGGCTGAATTATGGATCCTTGGGATTGGATTGGTGGATCCTTTTATATTCTTTAGTTTCAGGCCATAGATCAAGCCAAGGGAAGGATTCCTTATACCCCTATCCTGTATATTGTCTTTTTCGTTCCCTATTGTCTTTTTCGTTCCCTGTTGTAATATAAACTCATTTTCTTATTTGACTATATGACACGAGATTCTACGAGACGATAATTCATTTTTAATTTATGGGAAGAAACAACTATGTATCTTTTTGATGAGAATTGAAAGTTTTACATGAGAAAAACCTGTCTTTATACTTTATATATCATATATCTTTTTTTGAGGAAAAGATTCTATCATAATCTCTATCATAATATTGAAATGATTCACCGGATTCCTCAAAAAGAGAATCTTTTCTTTTCAAGACTTGCTCGTTTTTCATTAACAATCTGAATTATTGGATCATATACTTCATTTGAATTCTGATGAGAAATAAAAAGAAAAAAAAATAGTAAAATGATTTTTTCTTCATCGAATGACTATTCATCTATTAGTATTAGGTTTTTATCAAATAGGGGGCAGAAAGAATCTATGGAAAAATGTTGGTTAAATTCTATGTTGTCTAACAAGAAGTTAGAACATAGATGTGGACTAAGTAAATCAATGGATGATAGTCTTGATGCTCTTGGACATACCAGTGGAAGTGAAGAAACTATTCTAAATGATGCGGAGAAAAAGATTCCTAGTTGGGATAGTTATAGTTTCAGTAATATTAATTATCTAAATTATTTATTTGATAACAGGAATATTTGGAGTTTGATCTCTGATCATACTTTTTTAGTTAGAAATAGTAATGGTGACACTTATTCTGTATATTTTGATATTGAAAATCAGATTTTTGATATTGACAATGCTAGTTTGAGTGAACTAGAGATTCTTTTTTCTAGTTATTTGAATAGTGGGTCTAATAGTAGTAATTACTACTATTATTATTCCATGTATGATACTCAATCTAATTGGAATAATCACATTAATAGTTGCATTGATAGTTATCTTCATTTTGAAATCAATAGTGACATTTACAGTGGTATCGACAGTTACATTTTTAGTTTCATTTGTACGGAAAATCTAAGTAGTATTGAAAGTGGAAATTCTAGTATCAAAACTAGTAGTAGTTCTTTCAATAGAATAGAAAGATCTAATGATTTCGATATAAATACAAAATACAAACAGTTATGGGTTCAATGTGAGAATTGTTATGGATTAAATTATAAAAAATTTTTTAGTTCAAAAATGAATATTTGTGAACACTGCGGATATCATTTGAAAATGAGTAGTTCAGATAGAATCGAACTCTTTATAGATCCTGGCACTTGGGAACCTATGGATGAAGATATGGTTTCTATGGACCCCATTGAATTTCATTCAGAGGAAGAACCTTATATAGATCGCATCTCTTTTTATCAAATAAAAACGGGTTTAACTGAAGCTGTTCAAACGGGCGTAGGTCAACTAAATAGTATTCCCATAGCAATGGGAATTATGGATTTTCAGTTTATGGGAGGTAGTATGGGATCCGTAGTAGGTGAGAAAATCACCCGTTTGATCGAGTATGCTACTAATCGATCTCTACCTGTCATTATTGTGTGTGCTTCTGGAGGAGCACGCATGCAAGAAGGGAGTTTGAGCTTGATGCAAATGGCTAAAATATCTTCTGCTTTATATGATTATCAATTAAATAAAAAGTTATTCTATGTATCAATCCTTACATCTCCTACAACTGGCGGAGTTACAGCAAGTTTTGGTATGTTGGGAGATATCATTATTGCTGAACCTAATGCCTACATTGCGTTTGCGGGTAAAAGAGTAATTGAACAAACATTGAAAAAGACAGTACCCGACGGTTCACAGGTAGCTGAGTATTTATTCGATAAGGGCTTATTCGACCCAATCGTACCACGTAATCCTTTAAAAGGTGTTCTGAATGAGTTATTTCAGCTACATGGTTTCCTTCCCTTGAATCAAGATTAAAAAAAAAGATTGAAATTCTTCATTTTCAAATGGAAGTATAGCACTAGCTTCAGTTATTTTTATTTGTAGCGCATACACATTTAGTTCATTATAATGAAAAAAAAATAAAACTAAGAAGTAAGAAGATGGTATTTTCTTTGGAGACATCCGTTATAAATGTATAAATGTAGTAAGAGTTAGAAGTTTTGGATAATGACTTTTTGACCCGGATCCCTTTTTTATTCTACCTCTCTTCCTGATTAGGAATAAGCATCCCTCTATTGACAAGATAAAAAAGAATTTCTTTCTCCTTCCGAGAAATCCGGGAAATAAAAATAAATTTCTCCGTCCTTTTGACATATTCATATATAGAACAACGAAAAATAGATAAAAAAAGATATCGAAAAAATGAAAAGAAAATATTAAATAAAAATAAAAAGAAATAAGAAATCTCAAATCAAAGAAAGAAAATAGAAATATTCAAATAACAAATAATAAGAATACAGAAGTTCTTTCTATTTAGCGAAAATCCCCGTTTTTCACTAGGAATCCCTGTTTGTTGGATAAGATTGGTTAAAGTCGGGAACTCATAAGAAACTCTTTTCTATCTTTCCTTTCAAAGAAAAAAAGGTGTTTTGATGAAAGGAAAGATAGAAAGACGATGAAGATAAAGATGGGAGAAGAAGAATCCAATTTCTTAAAGCGGATTCTCATAAATATTCGTGTAGAAAGAGGAATAGGTACACTTCATTGAGTTCTACATTCGTTATTGGTTATGAAATATTTCATATTAATATTATCTTAATATTCTATCTAATAGATAGACTTATCATAAGATATCTTTATAATTATAATAGGTACAAATATGAAATTGAGGTACCCATTCTATGATAGATTTTAACCTTCCCTCTATTTTTGTTCCTGTAGTGGCCCTAGTTTTTCCGGCAATCGCAATGGCTTCTTTATCTCTTTATGTCCAAAGAAATAAGATTGTCTAAATATGATGGGACCAAATCTCATCAATTTATTTCAAAACTGGATCATCATACAGATACTTTTTTAATGTAATATGGTAGGATATATGATATGTGGCTTTTCCGAAAACAAATGGAAGAGTTGTTTTGTTATGTATGCCGATGCATAATATACGCATTAATGCATGTATATGCGGTTATAGCTTAATCAATTAAATGATTAAATTCAAAATGATCAGCAAATCTTTTTTGAAAAATATTTGAAATAGAAACTAAATTTATCTAACCAATTATTCCTAAGAGTTCCTGTCGGAATGCTGCTAGTTGATGAAAGTTACTTCGGGATCAAGCAATAAAAGTCGAGTCAAATCCTTTTGGATTATTCTCTCAATTCCAATCGAATGCAACTGGATCTAGTATAGTATGAACTGGCGATCAGAACATATATGGATAGAACTTATAACAGGGTCTCGAAAAACAAGTAATTTTTGCTGGGCCTTTATCCTTTTTTTAGGTTCACTAGGATTCTTAGTGGTTGGAACTTCCAGTTATCTTGGTAAAAATATGATATCCGTATTTCCTTATCAGCAAATTCTTTTTTTCCCACAAGGGATCGTGATGTCTTTTTATGGGATCGCAGGTCTATTCATTAGTTCTTATTTGTGGTGCACAATTTCATGGAATGTAGGTAGTGGTTATGACCAATTCGATAGAAAAGAAGGGATAATGTCCCTTTTTCGTTGGGGATTTCCTGGAAGAAATCGTCGCGTCTTCCTTCGTTTCTTTCTGAAAGATATCCAATCAATCAGAATGGAGGTGAGAGAGGGTCTTTTTCCTCGCCGTGTTCTTTATATGGAAGTCAGGGGCCAAGGAGCTATTCCCTTGACCCGTACTGATGAGAATTTGACTCCACGAGAAATTGAACAAAAAGCTGCCGAATTGGCCTATTTCTTGCGCGTACCCATTGAAGTATTTTGAAATGAACTGAAGAATAAATCTCAGCATGAGAGAAGGAACTTAATACATCTCAAAAGCAGGAGGACGTATATGGAACAATATTAATAAAATCTAATATAACTAATCAAAAATATAACTAATCAAATAGAATATATTAAAAAAAAATATATGAAGGAGAATAGAAACTATTTTGTATACGCATACACATGGTGTCCAGCTTCACTCTTTATACTAGTAAAAGGTCTAATAATTAGAGATTCATCAAATATCCTAACATGTCTTTTGTTTTCGTAAAAAAGAATTCCTCTTTTTAGGCCTTTGAATTGATACCCTATCCCCGCGCTGCGGTTAGACAGTGAAATCTTTCGAATTCAAAATAGAAATAAAAGAATTAAAGGATCCGGTTCCGGTAGGGTTCGTCTTTAAATCCAAATTCTATTCGTTAGTTCAAATGGGTTTTCGAGTCTTCATCGAAAGGAATAAATGAAGGGAAAATTGGTTACAATTTGCCTAATTGTGATCTCTGGAATATGGAAATAATATTTACTTCTTTTTTTTTTTCATTTGAAAAGGGCCCTTCTTCTATGTTCTATTCTAGATTATTCTAGATCCAAAGACTCAATTCTTACACAAAAACAAAAATAGGAAAAGATCCATAGGTTCGATACCTTATTCTTGTTTTCTTGTTAGAGTTATAGGCTCTTGTTATATAATTCGTGCTTCATAGAAATCTCAGATAGAATCGACAAATGAAACAGGTTCATTAACAATTCACATCATGGATACAGAATGAAAAAAAAGAAAGCATTGGCTTCCCTCCCATATCTTGTGTCTATACTCTTTTTGCCCTGGTGGATTTCTCTCTCATTTAATAAATGTCTAGAAACTTGGGTTATTAATTGGTGGAATACCAGGCAATCCGAAATCCTTTTGAATGATATTCAAGAGAAAAATGTTCTAGAAAAATTTCTGGAATTAGAAGAACTATTCCTGTTGGACGAGATGATAAAGGAGTACTCGGAGACACATATGCAAAGGATTCGTATAGGAATGCACAAGGAAACAATACAATTGGTCCAAAAACACAATGAATCTCATTTCCATATCATTTTGCATTTCTCTACAAATCTAATCTGTTTCGCTATTCTAAGTGGTTATTTTTTTCTGAGTAATGAAGAACTTTTCATTCTAAATTCTTGGATTCAGGAATTTCTCTATAACTTAAGTGATACAATCAAAGCTTTTTCGATTCTTTTAGTTACTGATTTATGGATCGGATTTCACTCGACCCATGGTTGGGAACTAATGATTGGTTCGATCTACAGCGATTTTGGATTGGCTCAGAATGATCAGATTATATCTGGTCTTGTTTCCACTTTTCCAGTGATTCTAGATACAATTGTGAAATATTGGATTTTCCATTTTTTAAATCGTGTATCTCCTTCGCTTGTAGTAATTTATCATTCAATGAATGAATGAAGAATTTCTTAGATCTTTTTCTTTATACTTCTACCTTATTTACTTCAAGGTATTCTTACTATAGTACAATTCTTTCAGTACAATCAATACAATGGCAAACTTGTGGATAGGGAATTCTACTAGATACCTATCAAATTTATTGTAGAAATTCCGGGGATCAATGATTGGACCATGCAAAATAGAAATACTTTTTCTTGGGTAAAAGAACAGATGACTCGATCCATTTATGTATCGATCATGATATATGTAATAACTCGAGCATCTATTTCAAATGCATATCCCATTTTTGCACAGCAGGGTTATGAAAATCCACGAGAAGCAACTGGACGAATTGTATGTGCCAATTGCCATTTAGCTAATAAGCCCGTGGATATTGAAGTTCCGCAAGCTGTACTTCCTGATACTGTATTTGAAGCAGTTGTTCGAATTCCTTATGATATGCAACTGAAACAAGTTCTTGCTAATGGTAAAAAAGGAGCTTTGAATGTAGGAGCTGTTCTTATTTTACCCGAGGGATTCGAATTAGCCCCCCCTGATCGTATTTCTCCCGAAATGAAAGAAAAGATGGGCAATCTTTCTTTTCAGTGTTATCGTCCTAATAAAAGAAATATTCTTGTGATAGGTCCTGTTCCCGGTCAGAAATATAGTGAAATCGTCTTTCCTATTCTTTCCCCCGACCCTGCGACGAAAAAAGACGTTCACTTCTTAAAATATCCCATATATGTAGGTGGGAACAGAGGAAGGGGTCAGATTTATCCTGATGGTAGCAAGAGTAACAATACAGTTTATAATGCTACATCTGCTGGTATAGTAAGCAGAATAGCACGTAAAGAAAAGGGGGGATATGAAATATCCATAGTTGATGCATCAGAAGGACGTCAAGTGGTTGATATTATACCTCCAGGACCAGAACTTCTTGTTTCAGAAGGTGAATCCATCAAGCTTGATCAGCCATTAACAAGTAATCCAAATATAGGAGGTTTTGGTCAGGGAGACGCGGAAATAGTGCTTCAAGATCCATTACGAGTCCAAGGCCTTCTGTTCTTCTTGGCATCTGTGATTTTGGCACAAATCTTTTTGGTTCTGAAAAAGAAACAGTTTGAAAAGGTTCAATTGTACGAAATGAATTTCTAGATCTAGAGATTTCTTAAAATAAAGTTGGTAAAAGTGCCAAATTCTTGTTGATCGATAGAATGATATATGATTCAAAAAATTCTATAAGTCTTTTCTTTATTTTTTTTTTTTATTCTTTTTTATTTTGCGGGATGTCTGAAACTCAT